GTAGTATATTTTATTGGTTTTGAGGGGGCTGTTTTTATTGGTTGGGAAGGGTGGGGGGAAGGGTTGTATTTTTGGGGTGGTGTGGTGGAGTTTTTGTTGGTGGGKGTGTNNTGTTTGGGTTGTTAGGTGGAAAAGAGGGGGAAAAAATGGYAAAGAGAGTTGATAAATAAAGTAATAAAAGAAAARAAAARGAGTAAGGGTGTATTAATTGATATTTGTATTGCTGGTAGATGTTGTATAGTAAAGGTAAATAATAAAAATAAYAATAAAAATTTATGTCTTCAATACATTAATTAAAGAGTCTTGGAAGTAGTTTTAGGGATGCGCGGGTCCATGACTTGTTTTGTCCTGCTTGAATGAAGTTCATGAACTTTGCTTACGCTGCTTCCCGTACGACAAGATTTGAGCTACTGGCGAAACATGACTTGCTTATGCCCGTTTAGGCGGGTATCGGTCTTACACCGGCTCATTACTGGGGACACACAGGGATTAGTCTTTATATCACGGGYTTTTTAAGGTCATTAGGGATAATGTTACATTAAGGGTCGGGAGGATAAAGCGATTTAGTCAGTTTCTGGCAAGGAAATGCAATCAAAAGTGCATCAGTGCCAGGTTGATACCAAGGATACTTACACCGTCTCATTCAGAAACTCCTGAAGGAGAGGAACTGTCCGAAGTCCATTGATGCTCACGTCAACCAATAGTATGCTTCCGATGGAGCCGCCTGGTAGGGCCCGTTGAAGAAACCCTAAAAAGGAACCAGCAGTCCCAGTTATCATCCAGTGACCCGATCAAGGGTGAGGTGTACTCAAATAGCTTGAGTATCTTCCGCAAAGGTCAAGTTTAGATGATTATTCAAGTTATGGCCCTGATGAAGGAACCAGAGGCGCAAAAGAGCAAGTTGTGYTAGGGGTGTAGGGGGAAAGAATGAGCCTGAAGCTGGTCGTGATGGGTCTTTCTGACGCCGGGTTGCTGATCTCTCGTGAGGTGAACGATTAATAAATAACCTGGTTCTCTGAGACCGGCACTTGAGAGAGAGTGTGGCATTTTGATCCTGTACCATGGATGGGCTGACCGTGACCTCAGGGATTTTATGTTGGCTGGAATATCCGTATCCTGGGACTTTTAGAGTGAAGCTAAGGGATTTGTGTGTTTAGTCCGAATGAATATGTATATTTATCCGGGTTCCATTGATTTAAGTTTACTTGAAAGTATAATGTTTTAGGTGGATTTTTTGAGACTCGTGTAAATTGTGTGCTAAGGCGTGCATTTAATGTGCTAGTGCATGAATTTTAATGTAAATAGGGTATTAAATAGTATGCACATATTACATAAAATGGAATTTTTTTGGCCTAAGGAGTGGGGGGGGTAGGGGGGGGGGTGCGTGATAATTTTYCTTAGGTCGGAGAGTAGGGGTTAAAAAAAWTWAAAAAAARGRAAAAAAAATAAAAGCAAAATTGCTATGTAGTTCTTATAGTTGAAGTGGACAACGGTGGCTTTTCAAGTCACAGATCTTGGAGAAATGCCAAGTGAGAATGTATGATTTATTTTATGTTTTTTTTAGGGGTGTGTTTTGTTTTGGGGGGCTTAGCGGTTGCATCTAACCCTTCTCCTTATTATGGGGTGGTGGGTTTAGTGTTGGGGTCTGTTGTGGGGTGTGGTTGGTTGTTGAGTTTAGGGCTATCTTTTGTGTCGTTGGTGTTGTTTATGGTCTATTTAGGTGGGATATTGGTGGTTTTTTTGTATTCTGTGTCATTAGCGGCTGATCCTTATCCTGAGGGTTGGGGGGATTGGCGGGTTGTGGGGTATATTGCGGGGTTAGTTTTGGTGCTTATTGTGGGGTTGTTTGTTGGGGATTTTATTGGGTGTTGGAAGGTTGGGGTGGTTACTATTGATAGCGTGGGTGTTTTGTCTGTTCGTTTGGATTTTAGTGGGGTTGCTATGCTATATTCGTGGGGTGTAGGTATGTTTTTGGTTGCTGGTTGGGGGTTGTTGTTGACTTTGTTTACGGTGTTGGAGCTTGTACGTGGGTTGTCTCGGGGGGCTATTCGGGCGGTTAGGGGGTTCAGAGAATAGTTTTAATGTAAAATGCCAGCTTTGGGAGTTGGAGATGAAGGTTCAAGTCCTTTTTTTCTGATGGGTTAACTCTAAGAAGAGGTGGGTCTTCAATTTTTGGTTTACAAGACCAATGTTTTTAATAAACTATTAGAGTATTAGTGGTTTAGTATTTTGTTTTCTAGAATTCCAATAGTGGGGAATAGGATTAGGAGGGTGGTGAAGTAAGTAAGCGATGCTATTTGGCCGATTAGGATGAATGGGTGTTCGACTGGTTGGCTCCCAATTCATGTTAGGATAAGTAGGTTGGCTACTAGGGCTCAAAATATTAGTTGGGAGAGTGGTCGGAAGGTTATTGTTCGTTGTTTAGATTTGTGAAGGAGGGGTATTAGAAATAGAATCAGTACTGAGGCTGCTAGGGCTAGTACTCCTCCCAGTTTGTTTGGGATTGAACGTAGAATAGCGTATGCAAATAGGAAGTATCACTCTGGTTTGATGTGGGGTGGGGTGACTAGGGGGTTTGCTGGGGTGAAGTTTTCTGGGTCTCCTAGGAGGTTTGGTGAGAAGAGTGCTAGGGTTGTGAGGGGGATTAGTATGAGGGTGAGTCCTAGGGCGTCTTTTAGGGAGTAGTAGGGGTGGAATGGGATTTTGTCACAATTTGATGTAATGCCTAGTGGGTTGTTTGAGCCTGTTTCGTGGAGGAAGGTGAGGTGGATTATGGTTATTCCTGCAATTACAAAGGGGAGGAGGAAGTGGAGGGCGAAGAATCGGGTTAGTGTGGGGTTGTCGACGGAGAAGCCTCCTCATGCTCATTCTACTAGCGTTTGGCCGATGTAGGGGATGGCTGAGAATAGGTTTGTAATGACTGTAGCGCCTCAGAAGGATATTTGTCCTCATGGTAGGACATAGCCTACGAAGGCAGTGGCTATTAGGGTGAGTAGTAGGATGATTCCTGTGTTTCAGGTTTCTTTATAGAGGTATGATCCGTAGTAGAGACCTCGGCCGATGTGTAGATAGATGCAGATGAAGAAGAGTGAGGCTCCGTTGGCGTGCAGGTTTCGGAGTAGTCATCCGTATTGCACGTTGCGGCATGTGTGGGCGACGGATGAGAAGGCAATGGTCGTGTCTGCGGTGTAGTGTATAGCTAGTAGCAGGCCGGTTAAGATTTGTGCGATTAGGCAGATTCCTAGTAGGGAGCCAAAGTTTCATCATGTGGAGATGTTTGGTGGGGTTGGGAGGTCGATTAGGGAGTTGTTGACAATTTTTAGTAGGGGGTGGTATTTTCGTGGATTTGGGGCCATTTGGTTTGTTTTAGTTTAGGTAGAATAGGATAATGAGGATTGAGAGGGCGAATGATTCTAGGTAGGCTTTAATTAGACCTGTGTGGATGGGGGTGCAGGTTTTAGTTATTATGAGTTGTAAGTCGGCTAGGCCTTCTGGGCCTACTTTTTTGTACCAGGACAGGTCGATTAGGTGAGTGGCAAGTTTTTGTCCGTTGTTTAATAGTTTTGTAGTAATGAGGCGGTGGGTTAGGGGGTTGAAGTATCCTAGGGAGGAGGAGAAGTTTTGGCAGGTGTTTTGTTTCGGCTGAGTTAGTGTTTGTGTTAGGTTTGTGAGTTCTAGTGCTAGGATTATGCCTAGGGCTGTGACGATTAGGGCTGCAGTTTTTGTGACGATTGGTATGGTTATGGGGGGAGTTTTGATTGGGGTTATGTATGATGTGATTAGTAGTCCGGCTAAAATGCTTCCTAGGGCGAGTCGTGTAATGGGGTTGGTGATTGTGGGGTTGTTTTCATTAATTGGTGTGATGGTAGCTGTTCGGGTATATCCAGTTTGCACTATTAGGGTTATGCGTATTGTATAGGTGGCAGTGAAGGCTGTGGCGAGTAGGGTAAGTAGGAGGGCCCAGGTGTTTAGATGGGAGGTGTTTAGGTTTTCGATAATGAGGTCTTTTGAGTAAAATCCTGCTAGGAAGGGGGTACCCATTAAGGCTAGGTTGCCAATGGTTAGACATGTTGTGGTTACTGGTAGGAGTTTTTGTAGTCCCCCTATTTTTCGGATATCTTGTTCTCCGGCTAGATTGTGGATGATTGAACCTGAGCAGAGGAATAGTATAGCTTTGAAGAAAGCATGGGTTGAGATGTGGAAGAAGGCTAGTTGTGGTAGGTTTAGTCCGATGGTGACTATTATTAGTCCTAGTTGGCTTGAAGTGGAGAAAGCAATGATTTTTTTGATGTCGTTTTGTGTGAGGGCGCAGGTAGCTGCAAATAGTGTGGAGAGGGCACCTAGGCATAAGCATAGGGTGAGGGCTGTCTGGTTGTTGGTGAATATTGGATGAGTGCGAATTAGTAGGAAGATTCCTGCGACTACCATTGTGCTGGAGTGGAGTAGGGCGGATACGGGGGTTGGGCCTTCTATGGCTGCAGGTAGCCATGGGTGAAGTCCGAATTGGGCGGATTTTCCTGTAGCTGCTAGGATTAGGCCTAATAGTGGAAGGGTTGGTGTGTGTGCTTGGGAGAAATTTTGTTGGATTTCTCAGGTGTTTGTGGTTGAGGCTAATCATGCCATGCTTAGGATTAGGCCGATGTCGCCGATTCGGTTGTATAATACGGCCTGTAGGGCTGCTGTGTTGGCTTCTGCTCGGCCTTGTCATCATCCGATTAGTAGAAATGATATAATACCCACTCCTTCTCAGCCAATGAACAGTAGGAATATGTTGTTGGCGATAGTTAGGGTTAGTATGGAAATTAGGAATATTAGTAGGTAAGAGAAGAATTTGTTGATATAGGGTTCTGTAGCTATGTATCATGTTGCGAATTGAAGAATAGACCATGTTACGAAAAGGGCAATTGGTATGAATATTATGGAGTATTGGTCTATTTTGAAGCTGAGGGGGATTTTAAAGTTCATGATGATTTTTCATTCTCAGTATGAAGTAATACATTCTATGTTTGAGTATATGAATAGCGTTATTGGTAGGAGATTTATTATGAAGGCTGCTTTGGTGGTGTTTGTAATTGTAGTTGGGGTGGGTTTAAATTTTTTTGAGAGTAGTGGGAGCAGTAGCGGCGTGGTAAGTATGGATAATGTGATTAGTGTGAGGGTACTGAGTATTGCTTCCATTACTTTTACTTGGATTTGCACCAAGGTTGATGGTTCCTAAGACCAGCGGATTACTGCTATCCTTTAAAAGTAAGGGGACTGAGGTTTCTAGGCTCAGGGGCGAGAATTAGCAGTTCTTGTTGGATTGATCCTCCCCTCGGCAGGTAAGAAGGGTTTAACTTCTATTTTTAGGATCACAGTCTAATGTTTTGATTGAAACTATACTTGCCTGTGAGTTCTGGAGATTAGTTCTGGTTTTAGGATGAGAAGTAGTAGGGGGGTAATGTGGAGGGTTATTAGTAAGTGTTCTCGTGTGTGGGAGTTTTGAATTGAGGCTAGGTGTGTTGGTAGGGCGCCTCGTTGGGTTATTAGTAGTATGGATAGGGTGTATGCGGCGGTTAGTAGGGTTGCTATGCCTGTTAGGGCGAGTGTTGGATAGGATCAGTTAAATAGGGTTGTCATAATTGTTAGTTCTGCTATTAGGTTTGTTGTTGGGGGTAGGGCTATGTTGGTTAAGTTAGCTAGTAGTCATCAGATGCCTATGAGGGGTAGGATGGGTTGTAGGCCTCGTGTTAATATGAGGATTCGGCTGTGTGTACGTTCATAGTTTGTGTTTGCTAGGCAGAATAGCATTGAAGATGTTAATCCGTGGGAGATTATTAGGATTATTGCTCCTGAGAATGATCAGTGTGTTTGGATTGTGGTGGCGGCTACGACTAGTCCTATATGGCTTACAGAGGAGTAGGCGATGAGTGCTTTTAGGTCAGTTTGGCGTAAGCAGATGGAGCTGGTCATTAGTGCTCCTCATAAAGCGAGGGTGAGGAATGGGTAGTGGGCTATGGTTGATAGTGGGCCTGTTAGGATGGTGGTTCGCATGATTCCGTAGCCCCCTAGTTTAAGTAGGAGGGCAGCAAGTAGTATGGATCCTGCGATTGGGGCTTCTACGTGGGCTTTTGGCAGTCATAGGTGAAGGCCGTAGAGTGGGGCTTTCACTATGAATGCTATTAATAGGGCAATTGTTGAGAATAGGTTAGGTCATTGGCTTGGGTTGTGGGTGTGGGTTAGTGTTAGTATTGTTAGGTGGAGGGTTCCTGTTTGCGTATGTAGGTGAAGGATTGTGATTAACAGGGGGAGAGAGCTGATTAGGGTGTAAAATATTAGGTAAATGCCTGCGCTTAAGCGTTCGGGTTGGTTTCCTCACCGTGTGATTAGAATCAAGGTTGGGATTAGGGTAGCCTCGAATGAAATGTAGAATATTGTTAGTTCTGTTGCTGAGAATGCTAGGATGATGAACGGTTGGACTGTGATTATGGTTATGATGAATATTCGTTTCCGTGAGAGTGGCTCTTGTTGCAGGTGGTTTTGGCTTGCTAAAATTATGAGGGGTAATAATCAGCATGAGAGTGCTAGGAGGGGGGCTGAGGTTTGGTCGATGCCTATTCATGGAGATAGGTTTTTGTGTGGGTAGTATGTTTGGGTTAGTCATTGCAGGCTTAGTGTAGCAATTAAAATGCTGTGTGTGGTTGTGGTTGTTCATAGGGTTTTTGGTGGAGTTAGTGTGATTGTGGGGATGAGTATGATTGTTGGGATGATGATTTTTAACATTGTAGGAGGCTTAGGTTATGAAGTTGGTCTGATCCGTGGGTTCGTGTGGTAGCGACTATTATGGCCAGTCCGGTACCTGCTTCGCAAGCTGAGAAAGTTAGTATAAGTATTGGTATCAGGGTTGATGATGCTATTTGATTTTCTACTGGTCAGATTGATAGTGTAATGTATATGGATAGTATTATGCTTTCCAAACATAGTAGGGCTGATACTAGGTGTGTTCGGTGGAATGCGAGTCCTAGGCTGCTTAGTGTGAATGCTGCGTAGAAACTTAGATGTAGGGGAGACATAGAGAAGGCCATAGGGTTGGACTATGATTTGTTGAGTCGAAATCAACTGTCTTTGTTAGACTAGCTTTCTTTAGCTATTCTGCTCATTCTAGGCCGCCTTGCATTCATTCATAGACTAATCCTAGGGCGAGTAGGAGGATAATAATGGAGGTTCAAGTTAGGGTGGTGGTGGGGCTCTGAAGTTGGGTGGCTCAGGGTAGGGGTAGTAGGAGTGCAATTTCTAGGTCGAATAGTAAGAATAGGATGGCTACTGAGGAAGAATCGGATGGAAAATGGGAGGCGGGCTGACCCTAGGGGGTCAAATCCGCATTCGTACGGGGATAGTTTTTCTGAGTCTGGGTTGGTTTGGGTTAGTCAGGAGTTTAATGTGATGAGGGCAGTGCTTAGGGCGAGGGATAGGATGAGTATAAATGTGATTATGTTGATTGCCTTTCTCTGGGGTAATATACCAGATTTTAGAGATTGGAAGTCAATTGTAATTATTATACTAGAAAGGCAGGATCCTCATCAGTAGATTGATATGTAGAGGAATAATCAGATGACGTCTACGAAGTGTCAGTATCAGGCTGCTGCTTCGAATCCAAAGTGGTGGTTAGGGGTGAAATGGAATTTGATTAGGCGTAGCAGGCATACTAGTAGGAAGGATGATCCGATGATTACGTGGAGTCCATGGAATCCTGTAGCGACGAAAAATGTTGATCCGTATACGCTGTCGGCGATTGAGAATGAGGCTTCATGGTATTCTATTGCTTGAAGGGCTGTGAAGTAGAATCCTAGTAAGATGGTTAGGGTTAATGCTTGGATCGCTTGTTTTCGGTTTCCATTTGAAATGGCATGATGGGTTCATGTGACGGTGATGCCCGAGGCTAGTAGGATGGCTGTGTTTAGTAGTGGGACTTCTAGGGGGTTGAGGGGGTTGATTCCTGTTGGGGGTCATTGTCCGCCCAGTTCTGGGGTTGGGGCTAGGCTAGAGTGGAAGAATGCTCAGAAAAAGCCTAGGAAGAAGAATGCTTCTGACGTGATGAATAGGGCTATTCCGTATCGTAGGCCTTTTTGGACTGTGGGTGTGTGGTGGCCTTGGAATGTACTTTCTCGGATGATGTCTCGTCATCATTGTAGGGTTACTAGGGTTATGGTAATTAGCCCTAGCATGAGGAGTAGTGAGGAGTTATGGTGGAATCACATGATAAGGCCTGAGGTTGTGAGTAGGGCGGCAGTGGCTCCGAAAATTGGTCATGGGCTTGGGTCTACTATGTGGTAGGAGTGAGCTTGGTGGGCCATTAGGTGTTTTCTTGTAAGTAGAGGCTTAGTAGGAGGACGAAGACGTAAGCTTGGATTATGGCTACTGCTACTTCTAGGAGGGTTAATAGTAGTAGGATTAGTATTGTTAGTATGGAGACTGAGGGTATGATGGGGAGTAGAACGATGGTGGCGGTGGAGATGAGTTGGATTAGTAAATGGCCTGCCGTGAGGTTTGCGGTTAGGCGTACTCCTAGCGCGAGTGGGCGGATTAGTAGGCTAGTGGTTTCAATTATGATTAGTGCTGGGATTAGGGGGGTAGGGGTTCCCTCGGGTAGTAGGTGGCCCAGTGAGATTGAGGGCTGATTGCGTAGTCCTGTGAGTAGTGTGGCGAGTCAAAGTGGGAATGCAAGGGCTATGTTTATTGATAGTTGGGTTGTAGGGGTAAAGGTGTATGGCAGTAGTCCTAGTAGGTTGATGGAAAGTAGGAGTATTATTAATGATGTGAGGATTAGGGCTCATTTGTGGCTTTTTTGGTTTAATGGGAGTATTAGTTGCTTTGTGATGAGGTGGAGTAGTCATGTTAGAAGGGTGGAGAGGCGGTTGGGGATCCATCGATTGTTTGATGATGTGAATAATAGTGTAGGGTATAGTATGGCTACTAGGATTAGGGGGATTCCTATGAGGGATGGGCTTATAAATTGGTCGAAGAAGCTTAGGTTCATGGTCAGGTTCAGGGGTGGGTTTTGGTGTTTGTTAGTGGTTTGTCGTGGATTGTGTTGGTGGGGGAGAATGATAGGAGTTTAGGTTGGATGACTAGTGCTAGGACCAGTCATGTTATTAGTATGATGTAGAATCATGGGTGTGGGTTTAGCTGTGGCATATCATTAAGGAGGTGTTGGTGGACCTCTTTTGCTAGCTTAAAAGGCTAGTGCTGTTGCATAGCTTCTTAATGATTAGGAGGTTAGTAGTGTAGACCAATTTTCGAAGTGGGTAAGGGGTGTAGATTCTACCACGATTGGCATGTAGCTGTGGTTAGCCCCACAGATTTCGGAGCATTGGCCGTAGAAGATTCCTGGACGAGTAGTAATGAATGATGTTTGGTTTAGGCGTCCTGGGATTGCATCAGTTTTGACCCCTAATGTGGGGATTGCTCAGGAGTGTAAGACGTCATCGGCTGTGACGATGATGCGGATGGGAGATTCTATTGGGATAACTAGGCGGTGGTCTACTTCTAGTAATCGGAAGTGTCCTGAGGGGAGTTCGGTTGTTGGGGTTATGTATGAGTCGAATGTAAGGTTTTTAAAGTCTGTATATTCGTAGGTTCAGTATCATTGATGTCCGATGGCTTTTAGGGTGAGGTCGGGTTCATCTAGTTCATCTATTATATATAGGATTTGGAGGGATGGTAGGGCGAGTAGGATGAGGACGATGGCTGGTAGAATTGTTCAAATTAGTTCTACTTCTTGAGCGTCTACAGTATTTGATGATAGTTTTTCCATTAGTATAAGTGTAAGGAGATAGAGGACTAAACTGCAGATTGCCAGTGCGACCATTAAGGCGTGGTCGTGGAATTCTACGAGTTCTTCTATGATAGGGGAGGAGGCATCTTGGAATCCAAATTGGGAGGGGTTGGCCATGTGGGGTGTATAGGGTTCTCACCTATGATTTAGCCTTGACAAGGTTATGTAATTAGTTTACTAACATCCCATAAGAAAGAAGCATAAGTGGTTTGATGCGGCTGGCTTGAAACTAGCATGTGAGGGTTCGACTCCTTCCTTTCTTGTACTTGGACGAATGCGGGCTCTTCAAAGGTGTGATGTGGGGGAGGGCAGCCGTGGATTCATTCGATGTTGGTGGCTGTTATTTCTGGTTGGTGGACTTTTCGTTTTGATGCGAAAGCTTCTCATGTGATGAATATTAGTATAATTACGGCCACTATTGAGATTAATGAGCCGATTGAGGATAGGGTGTTTCATATGGTGTAGGCGTCTGGATAGTCTGAATATCGTCGTGGCATTCCTGCTAGGCCTAAGAAATGTTGGGGGAAGAAAGTTAAATTTACTCCTGTAAATATTACTCCGAAGTGGGCTTTAGCTCAGGTTGGATTTAGGGTGAACCCTGTAAGGAGCGGGAATCAGTGGGTGAATCCTGCTAGGATGGCGAATACGGCCCCTATTGATAGTACGTAGTGGAAGTGGGCTACTACATAGTAAGTGTCGTGTAGGGCAATGTCTAGTGAGGAGTTTGCTAGAACGATTCCTGTTAGGCCTCCAATGGTGAATAGGAAGATGAATCCCAGGGCCCATAGTATGGGCGGATCTCATTTGATAGTTCCTCCGTGGAGTGTGGCTAATCAGCTGAAAACTTTAATTCCGGTGGGGATTGCAATGATTATTGTTGCGGATGTGAAGTATGCTCGGGTGTCCACGTCTATGCCGACTGTGAATATGTGGTGAGCTCATACAATGAAGCCTAGGAATCCGATGGAGAGTATGGCTCATACTATGCCTATGTAGCCGAACGGTTCTTTTTTTCCTGCGTAGTAAGTGACGACATGTGAGATGATTCCGAACCCGGGAAGAATTAGGATGTAGACCTCTGGGTGTCCGAAGAATCAGAAGAGGTGTTGATATAGGATTGGGTCTCCTCCGCCAGCAGGGTCGAAGAATGTAGTGTTTAGGTTTCGGTCGGTTAGTAGTATGGTGATGCCTGCGGCAAGTACTGGGAGTGATAGCAGTAGTAAGACTGCGGTGATTAGCACGGATCATACGAATAAGGGGGTTTGGTATTGGGACAGAGCGGGTGGTTTTATGTTGATGGCAGTTGTAATGAAGTTGATAGCACCTAGAATGGATGAGACACCTGCTAGATGGAGGGAGAAGATGGCTAGATCTACTGAGGCTCCTGCGTGGGCTAGGTTGCCTGCTAGTGGGGGGTAGACTGTTCAGCCTGTACCTGCCCCTGCTTCTACTGTGGAGGATGCTAACAGTAGTAGGAAGGATGGGGGAAGGAGTCAGAAGCTTATGTTGTTTATGCGTGGGAATGCCATGTCTGGGGCTCCGATTATTAGGGGTACTAATCAGTTGCCAAATCCGCCGATTATGACTGGTATTACTATAAAAAAGATTATTACAAAGGCATGTGCGGTGACAATTACATTGTAGATTTGGTCATCCCCTAATAGGCTGCCTGGCTGTCCTAGTTCTGCTCGGATAAGGAGGCTGAGAGCGGTGCCAATTATGCCGGCTCATGCGCCGAAGATGAGATAGAGTGTTCCGATATCTTTGTGGTTGGTTGAGAATAGTCATCGATTAATAAGTGTCACTGGTAAGATGGCCGAGTGTCGAGGCGTTAGGCTGTAGACCTTTTTACGGGGGTTTGATTCCCCTTCTTATCGACTCTGTAGTGAAGTTCATATTGAGTTGCAAACTCATTGATGTACATTAGAAGTGTGCCGGGGTCTGTGGTTGGTTTGTGGTAGGTAGAAGCTCGCTGGTTTTGGGCGCCTAGCTGTTAACTAGGATATTTGTGGGATCGAGGCCCATCTATCTAGGTAAGGCCCTAGCTTAATTAAAGCGTTTGAGTTGCATTCAGGGGATGCAGGGTAGTGTCCTGCGGGTCTTAGCAGAAACTAAGAGGGTTTAACTCTTGTTTAAGGCTTTGAAGGCCTTTGGTTTTGGTCTATCCTAAGTTTCTTAGAGTGTGGCTAAGATTGTGGGAGATAGGGGTAGGAGGAGTGTTGATAGGGAGGTGAGAATGGAGATTAGGATATTTGTTGGCTTGTTAGTGTGTCATTGTTTGATGCGGTTTGTGGAGTTTGGTGGTAGGGTGATTGTGGAGTGGTATGCTAGCCGAAGGTAGAAGAATAGTCCAAGTAGAGATAGTATTGCAATGGTTGTGGCTATGGGGGTTATTTCTTGTTTGGTGAGTTCTTGGATAATGAGTCATTTTGGTAGGAATCCAGTTAGGGGTGGGAGGCCTGCTAGGGATAGTAGTGTGAGCATTAGGGTTGCATTTACTGTTGGGGTTTTTGTTCAAGAGGTTATCATTGTTGTTAGTTTGAGGGACTTTGTTATGTTGATGGTAAGGAAGACTGGGGTGGTTATTAGGCAGTATAAGTAGAAAGTTAATAGGGCTAGTTTGGGGCTGTAAATGGTGATTATGGTGATTCACCCCAAGTGGGAGATGGATGAGAAGGCTAGGATTTTTCGTAGTTGGGTTTGGTTTAATCCTATTCAGCCTCCTAGGGCAGCTGAAAGGACGGCTAGTGTGGTTAGTAGGGTTGGGTTTAGTGAGTGAGATACTAGCAGTAGGATAGTGATTGGGGGTAGTTTTATTAACGTAGATAGGAGGAGTGCAGTGATGGGTGATGAGCCTTGAAGTACTTCTGGGAATCAGAAGTGGAATGGTACAAGGCCTAGTTTTATAGAGATTGCTGTTGTTAGTAGTAGGGAAGCTGTTGGTTGGGTTAGTTGTGTGATGTCTCACTGTCCTGTGTGTCAGGCATTGATTGTGCTAGAAAACAGTAGTAGTGTGGATGCGGCTGCTTGAACTAGGAAATATTTGATTGCTGCCTCGGTGGCTCGGGGGTGATGGGATTTTGAGATAAGAGGGGTGATGGCGAGGGTGTTGATTTCTAGTCCTGTTCATGCTATTATTCAGTGGTTACTTGAAATTGTAATTGTTGTTCCTAGAATAAGGCTTGAGGAGAATACTAGGTTTGCGTGTGGGTTCATTAGCGAGGGAGGGGGTCAAACCATCATTTTCGGGGTATGGGCCCGATAGCTTTTTTAGCTGACCTTGCTAGGAAATAATATAAAGGAAGTATGGGGAGTTTTGATCTCTCTTGTGTAGGTTCGATTCCTACTTTTCTAATCCTTTGCTAGGAAATGAGAGGGCTGGTGTACCTCTATGTTCACTTTATCATAGTGACCCTTTACGTTCAGGCACATTTCCTTAGGTAAGGAGGCAGGCCTGCGTAAGAGATAGGTATGCTTGTGTGTCAGAGGCATAGCGCTAGTGTTAGGGGGAGAAAGTTTTTTCACAGTAAGTGCATGAGTTGGTCGTAGCGGAATCGTGGGTAGGAAGCACGAATTCACAGGAATCCTGAGGACAGGAGTAGGGTTTTTGTCGCTAGGATGGTCGGGTAGAGTTCTATGGGGGTGTTTAGGAAGCTTGGGTTTAGGAATAAAATAGCTGTTAGTGTGTTTATTAGTATAATGTTCGCGTATTCTGCTAGGAAAAAGAGGGCGAATGGTCCTGCAGCATATTCTACATTAAATCCGGATACTAGCTCTGATTCCCCCTCTGTCAGGTCAAATGGTGCTCGGTTAGTTTCAGCTAATGTAGAGATATATCATATTATTGCGAGTGGTCAGGAGGAGAAGATAAGGTAGAGGGGTTCTTGAGTGGTAGTTAGTGTTGTTAGGGTGTAGTTTCCGCTTAAAAGGATTGTTGATAGGAGGATGATGGCTAATGTTACTTCGTAAGAGATGGTCTGTGCGACTGCACGTAGCGCGCCGATTAGCGCATATTTTGAGTTTGATGCTCAGCCTGATCATATGATTGAGTATACTGCCAGGCTTGATATGGCTAGCAGGAAGAGGAATCCAAGGTTGAGGTCCGTGAGTGGGAATGGGAGTGGTAATGGAATTCAGATTGTGAGTGCTAGCAGAAGGGCTAGGATGGGTGTTGAGGTGAAGAGGATGGGGGATGAAGTGGATGGGCGGATAGGTTCTTTTGTGAATAGCTTCACTCCGTCTGCGATTGGTTGAAGTAGTCCAAATGGGCCTACGACGTTTGGGCCTTTTCGAGCTTGTATATAGCTCAGAATCTTTCGTTCGATTAGTGTTAAGAAGGCCACAGCTACTAGGATGGGGATCATGTATGACAGGGATATGATGAGATAGATCATGGGGCTAGGGAGAGGATTTGAACCTCTGGGGAAAGGGCTTAAGCCTTTTGCATTTGCCAAGCTCTGCCACGCTAGCTGTCCTTGTTTAGGATTGTAATGGGGGTCCTTTTGGTAATTTAGATTTGTTCATTACTTTCTGGGAAGGCGTACTTGGAGCATTGGCCTTACTTTTCCGGTCCTTTCGTACTGGGAAAGGTCTGTCATAGATAGAAACCGACCTGGATTGCTCCGGTCTGAACTCAGATCACGTAGGACTGATTAATCGTTGAACAAACGAACCCTTAATAGCGGCTGCACCATTAGGATGTCCTGATCCAACATCGAGGTCGTAAACCCCCTTGTCGATATGGGCTCTTGAAGGGGATTGCGCTGTTATCCCTGGGGTAGCTTGGTTCATTGATCAGCTATGCTGGATCGGGTTACTATTAGTACGTTGAGTGGTTGATCTCGGTGAAGAGGTGTTGTCTTATTTTTGGAGGATATGTTGTTCTCCAAGGTCGCCCCAACCGAAAAATGCGGGCCAGCTGTTTCTGGTAGTGTGCCTATTAGGTCTTATATTGGGTTTATAGTGGTCGCTGGTTTTTAAGTTCCACAGGGTCTTCTCGTCTTATGGGTTTATTCCCGCTTTTGCACGGGGAGATCAATTTCACTGATTACCTGTAAGAGACAGTTAAGACCTCGTTTAGCCATTCATACAAGTCTCGATTTATGAGACAATTGATTGCGCTACCTTTGCACGGTTAGGATACCGCGGCCGTTGAACTTTGTGTCACTGGGCAGGCGTCACCTTTAATACTTGGTTTAGCTAAAGGCTGTGTTTTTGGTAAACAGTCGGGCCTTGGGTTTGCCTAGTTCCTTTTACAGGTTTAAATCTTTCTAATTGGGCACTCCTGGGTTGGTTTAACAGTGTTGTATTGAATACTCGATCTTGTAGTGGTTGGGGTATTAGTATGTCTGTTAATAATGTGTTATGTAAGTTTGTGCTTTAGAAGGTTGTTCCTTAGTTACTTATTCTAGCATTAATACTTCTATTTGTAATAGATTAGCCTGTTGTGAGGGAGGGAGTCGCGTGTGTTTTTGGATTTTTAAGGGTAAAGAGCTTTGACGCATTCTTTATTGGTGGCTGCTTGAGGGCCTACAATCAGGTGAAGTGGGTGCTTATCCTATGGGGGAGGTTGTATTCTTTTTTAAAGGAGCTGTACCTCCTTTAAATTGCTCTTAATTTAGTACGGGTGAGTGGGTTGAGTTTTTCTTNNNTGGGCGTAAAATTAAGGGAGAACTTAGATTCTTTTCACAGGCAACCAGCTATCACCCAGCTCGGTAGGCTTTTCACCACTACTAACAAGTCTTCCCACTCTTTTGCTACAGAGACGGGTTTGCTCATGGATAGCTGCTTGTGAGTAGCTCGCTTGGGTTTCGGGGTGGCAAACTTAAAGTTCGTTTTGCTTGGTTGTTCTTGCTAGATCATGATGCAAGAGGTACAAGAGTTAGTCTTTGCTGTTCGTTGCTTAGGTTTTCATTGTTATTTCATCTTTCCCTTGCGGTACTTGGGTCTATTGCTCCGGGCGTCTTTTCTATCGCCTATACTTAGACAGGAGAATGTTTTAGTTGGTTTGTTTGAGTWARKTTTTKGGGGGAGGGGGTGACTGGGCTAGAGTGAGGCTTCAAGACGGCCTGTGTGGTAGGCATCTTTCAGGTGTAAGCTGAATGCTTTGTGTTATAGCTACGCCTTGGTGCTAAGTGCACCTTCCGGTACACTTACCTTGTTACGACTTACCTCATCTTTGGCTGGGTTTAAATTACGAGTTAATTACAGGTATTTGCGGGCCATGAGGAGGGTGACGGGCGGTATGTACGTGCTCCAGGGCCAGGTTTAAGGGGGTATTCTTGCCGCCCTTTACTGCTAAATCCTCCTTCTGGARGTTGTTTCAAACCTCTTTTCGTTGATTTTCTATTTTAGAAAATGTAGCCCATTTCTACCCCTTCATGGGCTATACCTTGACCTGTCTTATTAGCGGGGTGTTGTTGTGCTCACTGTTTAGGCTCTCAGGGGAGGTGAGCTGGGGACGGCGGTATGTAGGCTGCTTTGGGCGAGAAGGGGTTGGGTATATCGTGGGTTATCGATTACAGAACAGGCTCCTCTAGGTGGGTTTGGGGCACCGCCAAGTCCTTAGAGTTTTAAGCGTTTGTGCTCGTAGTTCTCAGGCGGATACTCTAGTGGTAGTGAGTATCTGGATTTAGGGCCAAGCATAGTGGGGTATCTAATCCCAGTTTGTGCCTTGGCTTTCGTGGTGCTTAATAGATCATTTAGCTAGGACCGTCTTCATGGTGGTCTTAGGCGCATCGTGGGCTTATGACGGCTTAGTTGCGTTTCGGTCTTAGTTGGGTAATAATGTAATACCACTCTTTACGCCGAGTGACGGTTAACTTGGGCTTCTTGTATGGCCGCGGTAGCTGGCACAAGATTTACCAGCCCTGTGTGGTTTGCCATGGCTAAGTCAAGTTTGCACTTATTGCTTAATGTTAGTTACTGCTGAGTACCCGTGGGGGTGTGGCTGAGCATAGGCGTTTTGGGCTACTTGTAGTGTGCCTGATGCCTGCTCCTCATTTCTGTCCGGGTTNAGGGCAGGGGTTGTGGGCGTTTACACTGGGGTGCGGATACTTGCATGTATACGGCTGGCAAGAGTTAACTGTAAGGTTAGGACTAAGTCTGTTGTCCATGGGTTTGTGAACCATCTTAACATCTTCAGTGTTATGCTTTTGTGATTAAGCTACAGGGAC